TATTTGAAAAAGCGCATCAAGAATCATTTCTCTTCGGCACAAGAAGGGGGTGTAGCAAATTCCCTTTCTTGTGCCTAAGGCTGGGAAGACGAAAAATCCCTTTTACAAACTTGATGTCAAAAAATCCGCAAGTCTAGAAATTCATTTCAGCCAATTGAACCTTCTCGAACTGTTTCTTTTTAAGAACCAAAAAGATTTGTGCCAAAATAACAGATGCCAAGAAGAATAAAAGGCCTTGGACACGTAATGGATCTTGAAGTACTATTTCCGTATCCCCCTGACCAAATCCGCCCACATTAGGATTACTCGTTAATGGTTGATCAAATTTCAGGGATTCCCCCTCTGAAATAAGAAGTTCTGGTCCTGGGGGGATAATATCAACCACTTGACGTCCATCCGGATCTGTTATGGTTATTTCATATCCCCCCTTCTTTTCTTTTCGTATGATTTTCCTTACTATACCCGCTGCTGTAGCATTATAAACTGTATTGTTACTCTTGCTCCCGTCAGGATAAATCTGACCCCTTCCCCTGTTCCCGCCTACGTATATAGGATATTTTAAGAAGTGAACATCTTTTTTAGTAGCGGGGTCAGGGGAAAGAATAGGAAAGGAAATTTCACTATATTTCTGACCGGGGACAGGGCCTATCACAAGAATATTTTTTTTATTAGGGCGATAGCTCTGAAAAGACAAATTTCCTAGCTTTTCCTTCATCTCGGGAGAAATACGATCGGGGGGAGCTAATTCAAAACCTTCCGGTAAAATAAGAACAGCCCCTACATTCAAACCCCCCTTTTTACCATTAGCAAGAACTTGTTTGAGTTGCATATCATAAGGAATTCGAACAACCGCTTCAAATACAGTATCAGGAAGTACCGCTTGCGGTACCTCAATATCCACGGGCTTGTTAGCTAAATGACAATTGGCACATACAATACGCCCCGTCGCTTCTCGTGGATTTTCATAACCCTGCTGTGCAAAAATGGGATATGCATTTGAAATGGCCGTCTGAGTTATGATATATATCACGAGCGATACGGAAATAGATCGAGTAATCTGTTCCTTTATCCAAGAAAAAGTATTTCTAGTTTCCATGGTTCAAACGTTGATACCAAAATTTCTACAATAGGTGGGGTAAGTCACTAATATAGTTCCCTATCCACGATTCTGTTAGTTACTGGAATAATATAGGATTCATCCTGAAGATGGGTAAAAATAGAAAGCATAAATTTTCAACGCTTTGCTTATGTACAACTACAAAGTTGCAAACCTTCGAATTGAATTAGATTATTAGATTAATATGAGTGGATCCGTTATCAGTCATTCGATCCGTTATCAGTCATTCATTGAATGATAAATAACTACAAGTGACGGAGATACGCGATTTAAATAACGGAAAATCCAATATTTAAAAACTGTATCAAGAATGACTGGAAAAGTGGAAACAAGACCCGATATGATTTGATCATTCTGAACAAATCCAAAATCTTTGTAGACAGAGCCAATCAGTAATTCCCAACCGTGGGGTGAATGGAATCCGATACATAAATCGGTTACTAAAAGAATACAAAAAGCTTTGACTGTGTCGCTTAGGTTATATAGGAATTCCTGGGCCCAAGAGTTAAGAATAACAAGTTCTTCGTTACCCAAAATAGAATAACCACTGAGAATAACAAAACAGATTATGTTTATTGAGAAGTGAAAAATCGTATGAATACGATCTTCGTTGTGTATCTTGATTAATTGGATCGTTTCTTTTTGTATTCCTAGAGGTATAGGAAGCTTGTGTAGACGTGTCTCCGAGTATTCTTCGATCATTTCGTCCAAGACGAAGAGTTCCTCTAATTCTATGAATTTTTCTAGAATACCCCTTTCTTGAATATCATTCAAAAAAATTTCGGATTGCCCGGCATTCCACGAATTAGTAACCCAAGATTCCAGACTTTTTTTAAATGAGAGAGAAAGCCACCAAGGAAAAAATACTATAGATACAAGAGGAGTGGATGCTTTCTTTTTTGCCATTTTTTCATCTGTGAATTGTTAATCAACACACTTCATTCGTCGACTCTATGTGATCGAATCCTTCTTTCACGCATGAGTTCTATACAAGGTATGGAACCTATTAATTTAATCTATTTTATTTGTGATTTTTATATTAGTCTTTTAATCTCGAAAGACTAGAGAAATCGACTAAAAATCAATCCATTTCCAATGAAGAAATACTAAAAAAATAAAGTTTCCCGATATCTCAATTGGGCAAATTCGAAACAACTGTCTCCTTTCAATGAATGACTCAAAGAAACGCTTTACCTTTTTGGTTATTAAGGAACACAAAAGAAAGGAGAAAATAAAACGTCCAGTGACAAAAATAAAGAATTTCGTTTTGTAATTGTTCCGCCCGCTTTGGCTCGAAATGACCCTTCTGATGAAACTTCACTTAGGTTATAGGTTATGTTATAGAAAAAAAAGAGGATTCTTGCATTTTTTCCACAAAACACCCATTTCCCATTTTTTTTTTCAAAATACTTCAATTGGTACACGCAAGAAATAGGCCAATTCAGCAGCTTTTTGTTCAATTTCTCGTGGAGTCAAATTCTCATCAGTACGAGTTAAGGGAATGGCCCCCTGGCCCCGGATGTCCATATAAAGGACACGACGGGCATAAATACCCTCTTGAACTTCTATTCTAATGGACTGAATATCTTTTATAAGGAATCGGAGGAATATGCGACGATTTTTTCCAGGAAATCCCCACCGAAAAATGCACACTATGCCTTTCTTTCTATCGAATCGATCATAACCGCTGCCTACATTCCAGGAAATTGTGCACCACAAATAGGAACTAATAAAGAGACCCGCGATCCCGTAGAAAGACATCACGATACCTTGTGGAAAAAAAATGATTTGCTGAGACGGAAAAAAAGATATTAAATTTCTACCAAGATAACTGGAAGTTCCAACCAATAAGAATCCTAATGAACCTAAAAAAAGGATAAAGGCCCAGCAGAAATTACTTATTTTTCGAGACTCCATTATAAGTTCTATCCATATATGTTCTGATCGCCAATTCATACTTGATCCGATTTTATTTTATTGGAATTGAGAGAAACCCTCAAATTAATTTGACTTTACCTTTTTTGTTTTGTTTCCGAAGTAACTCTCATCAACTAGCACTAGTTTGATGTGAACCTTTAGGAGTAATTCATCAAATTACTTAGATCTAATCTAAACTAAAAAAATAACATACCCTTCATATGATCCCACTATACATATAGATCCGAGGACTTTTTATTTCAGCCATCCAGGGATCCTGGTCGATTTGAAAACGGCTAGAATTCATTTACCCATATATTATTATGTTTCTGCAGGTATAAGAGTCCTTTACTTTATGCCTTTATGTTTGGCAGAAATCACATCTTATATCATATTTCGCTAAATAGATATTAAATAGATATCTGTGTTAGTTATGATGTAAGTCTAAGTTTTTGAAAAAAAAAAAATAGAACAGATGGGGTCCATCAGGTCTAAACAATCTTGTTTTCTTGAACATGAAGAGATAAAGAAGCCATTGCAATTGCCGGAAAAACTAGGCCTACTAAAGGCACAAAAAAAGCGGGAAGGTTCATAGAATGGGTACCTCGATTTATTGATTTATTGTTCGTACCTGTTATTATTATTTATAAATAAAGATATCTTATAATAATTATAATTAAGAATTTTGATTATTATTTAACTATAACTATAGTCAATCCTTAGTATAGATCTAAGTATCTATATATCTATATCTAAGTGAGGATATAGAAGAAAACGTAGAGCTAAATAAATCAACCTATTCATCTTTGTACATAGGTCGCCAAACAAAATTCCTATTTCCTTTAATTTTAATTCCGAATAAACTAACTACTCCTTTGCTACAAATAATTGAACTTAGCCCTCTATTTAGTTTTGATTTACATTTTTAGTCAAAGGAAAGAAAGCGTGGAGCTTTAATAACTCAGTCAGAACACTTTTTAAAAACTTACGTGGTACGATTAGGTCGAATAATCCCTTCTCGAATAAAGGTTCAGTCTCTTGCGAACCTTCGGGTACTTCTATATTCAATGTTTGTTCAATTACTCTTTTACCCGCAAACGCAATGTAAGCATTGGGTTCGGCAATAATGATATCACCCAACATACCAAAACTAGCCGTCACCCCACCAGTAGTAGGAGATGCAAGGATTGATATATAAAATAACTTTTTATTTAATTGATACTCATGTAAAGCAGACGATATTTTAGCCATTTGCATCAAGCTCACACTTCCTTCTTGCATGCGCGCCCCCCCGGAAGCACACACTATAATAAGGGGTAGAAAATGATTGGTAGCGTATTCAATCAAACGGGTGATTTTTTCCCCGACTACGGATCCCATACTGCCCCCCATAAACTCAAAATCCATAAACCCAACTGCTACGGGAATGCCATTTAGTTCGCCTATGCCTGTTTGAATAGCCTCGGGTAATCCCGTCGTTGCTTGATAAGCATCAAGACGATCTTTATAAGGTGGTTCGTCCTGAAATTCAATGGGATCTAGAGAGACCATGTCTTCGTCCATAGGATCCCAAGTATCCGGATCGATCGAAAGCTCTATTCTATCTGAACTATTCATTTTCAAATGCCATTCACAGTGTTCACAAATATTCAGTTTTGATATAAATAATCTCTTATAATTTAATCCATAACAATTATCACATTGAACCCACAAATGCCTAAATTTGCTAGCTGGGTCAATTTCATAGTTATCATCAGTTTCATCGTTATCATTAGAACTATCTTCTGTATCATTAGAACTATCTTCTGTATCATTAGAACTATCTTCTGTATGATTAGAACTAACTTCTCTATGATTAGAACTATCTTCTAGAGTTAAATCACTATCTTTCGCATCGATATCATTAGAACTATCTTCTGTATCATTAAAACTACCTTTAAAACTATCTTCTGTATCATTAAAACTA